ATCCCTTTTTGACTCTGCACCATTGATTCCACTATTATTAGTGAGCAATAATGGAACAATTCCGTCATAGAGATAGGGGACATAATTCACATGGATATAGTAAGTCTCGCTTGGGCTGCTTTAATGGTAGTCTTTACATTTTCCCTTTCACTTGTAGTATGGGGAAGAAGTGGACTCTAGAGTTACTACTAATAAAGTTGAGGAATCAAACTGTATCAATTATTTTATAGATCGTTTTGCAACGCGTTTTGAACTTTTTCAAATAAAAATATCTTCATTTCCAAATTCCATTGGATTCTAGTAGAGTAATGTATGATATGACTAATACTCTTTCAATCAAAGAGATATTTCAATGATTCCCATGTTTGTATTTCGAAAGGAAAGGGATACAGATGATAAGAAATTCATTCCAACCTAATTCTTCTGAAATTTTCTAACGGGCTTTTACCAGAATTATAGATGGATACTGAGGAAGACCCGACCCCTTTTTTATTTTTTGATTTGATTTTTTTCTTTCCCTCTTTACTGTTCAAAGAGGAAGTCGTTTTGGTAAATGTATACCCACTTTCTATGAGAAAGAAAACAATATAGACATAGCATAGTGGTTGGCTAACAAGATACTATGCATAATAAGATCTTGACTTGGGCGAGTCACATATTTATTGCGCACTTACCGCTTGTTTTATTAGATTTTTGGAATTTTTGATACTTTATCAACCCATTTCATATCATGGTTCAAGCGTTAAAATCGGCGAGGTTTACTATTTATTTTATTTCTTTTCGAAATCTGAAGAAGTGCCCATAGAACTCCTGTCAATGGCTCAATCAATTATTTCTTCGAAATGCTAAAAAAACAGATTACTACGTGTTTTTCTTAAGATATGCCCATAATGCTTTTTCTTGATTCTTTCGATAGATCCCGAAATTCATATTGGATGGAAATAATAAAAAATCTAGGAATTAGAACTCTAAGAGTAAGACGATTATTTCAGAGTGATCAGAACAAATAGATGTATCAAAGAAATCGAATTTGATGCTATGTCCATTCCATATATGAAATTTATATCTACATATATGAAGATAATATTGGAGATTGATCTATATTAAGCCTTTCTCTTTATTGTAAAGTACAACTTTACAACTTTATACACTACAATAACACTAATAGATAGTATGGTAGAAAGAAAGATTTCATCTCTTTCTTTCTTACCATACTATCGGATCTCATAGAGCCGATTATAGTCCGCTCATTTCATTTAAGACGCGAAATTGGAATCCCTTTCGTTTTATTTCTTCAATCATTGATAAGAACTCAGAAATCAAGTTTCATTCAAATTAATTAATCATTTTGACTAACTGTTTTTACGTAAATGATAAGTAGAAAAGCAGTAGGAACTAGAATGAACAGTGCAGTAGCAATAAATGCAAGAATATTTACTTCCATAATCTCATCTTTTTTTTACTTCACAATAACTCGGGATTTAATCCCATAGAGATAATAAATCTTTCGCCTGTAAATTCAATGAATGAATTACTTCTCGATGATCTTGAATCGGATCAATATCATGAATAACAATATCTGCGCTATCAAATGAATTCGTCGTCGAGAATTGAATAGTATAACATAGGAAGATCTTTTATCCATACCGAATCCAAAATGGGATTCCTGAACCAATCAAAAATTCCTTGATTTATTATTATTTTTTCTTCTTTCTTTTCTATAACCTACCTTAGGTTTTCCTTGTACAATCATCTGATGAAGTATCATGTGACCACCCTTTCATTTCCATTAGTCACAAACCCAAACAAACAATAGAAGCGAAATGGAAAAAGAAAGGAGTTAAGTTCTAAGCTCTGTTTTTTTTTTAATAATCTAATTTTCTTGGAAGACAAAGAAATGTGATAAAGATGATTCCCGGTATAAAAGATCTAATATTCCATCAAATTCACTATTTTTTTTAGGCTTTGTTCTTTCTTCGATGGGACCCCTAAAAAAATAGAAAAATAGGAAGGAAAAAAAAAACAAGGATCTCCTCTTGGGAATGAAATTCTGCTCCCTGTCCTCCCTTTCACAGAAAAGGGAGAGATGAATTGATGTATTTATTGGATCCTTCGGGACTGACGGGGCTCGAACCCGCAGCTTCCGCCTTGACAGGGCGGTGCTCTAACCAATTGAACTACAATCCCAGGGAAATAAGGGATCTAGCATAAATTTAAATTATTTTATATTCCTCTGTATCAGGTATTTCTCAAGGACAAGGGGGTTATACCATCTCATGGTAGATTGGCGAATTCTTGGGCATTATTGGGCCGAGCTGGATTTGAACCAGCGTAGACATATTGCCAACGAATTTACAGTCCGTCCCCATTAACCACTCGGGCATCGACCCAGGAAGAATCCATTTTAGGCTTATTGGTAATCCATAATCAACTTCCTTTCGTATTACCCTACCCCCAGGGGAAGTCGAATCCCCGCTGCCTCCTTGAAAGAGAGATGTCC